GCTCATGTAGCTTAAATCAAAGCATAGCACTGAAGATGCTAAGATGATCCCTAAAAAGTTCCATTGGCATAAAGGTTTGGTCCTAGCCTTACTATCAGTTTTATCCCAAATTACACATGCAAGTCTCCGCAGCCCTGTGAGGATGCCCCCAACTTCCCGCCCGGAAATAGGGAGCCGGCATCAGGCACAAAAGTTAGCCCAAGACGCCTTGCTCAGCCACACCCCCAAGGGAACTCAGCAGTGACAAACATTAAGCCATAAGTGAAAACTTGACTTAATCAGGGGTAAAAGGGCCGGTAAAACTCGTGCCAGCCACCGCGGTTATACGAGAGGCCCTAATTGATAAACACGGCGTAAAGAGTGGTTACGGGATCCGCACACTAAAGTCGAAACCCCCTCTAACTGTTATACGCACTCAGGGGCCCTAATTTCTTTTACGAAAGTGACTTTACTTATGTCTACCAGAACCCACGACAGCTAGGGCACAAACTGGGATTAGATACCCCACTATGCCTAGCCATAAACTTAGATATTTTTATACAACAAATATCCGCCAGGGTACTACAAGCACTAGCTTAAAACCCAAAGGACTTGGCGGTGCCTCAGACCCCCCTAGAGGAGCCTGTTCTAGAACCGATAACCCCCGTTCAACCTCACCACTCCTTGCCCTTTCCGCCTATATACCACCGTCGCCAGCTTACCCTATGAAGGAAAAGTAAGCAAAATGGAAAAGCTCCAAAACGTCAGGTCGAGGTGTAGCACACGGAGTGGGAAGAAATGGGCTACATTGCCTGCACCAGGCTATTCACGGAAAGTCACTTGAAACAGTAACTTAAAGGTGGATTTAGCAGTAAAGGGAGAATAGAGTGCTCCCTTGAAGCCGGCTCTGAGGCGCGCACACACCGCCCGTCACTCTCCCCAACAGTCAAAATATTCATTAGTAAATAACACTACAAGACGAAAAAGGGGAGGCAAGTCGTAACATGGTAAGTGTACCGGAAGGTGCACTTGGAATAACTAGGGCGTGGCCGAGATAGTTAGGCGGCTCTCTTACACTGAGTATACATCCATGCAAGTTGGATCGTCCTAAGCTATAAAGCTAGCTCAACAACTTAACTAAAATTTTCAACATATATTTTTTCTCAAAAACCTTAACTAAAAAACCAAATCATTTGACCTCCCCAGTACAGGCGATGAAAAAGGACAAACGAAGCCATAGATATAGTACCGCAAGGGAATGCTGAAAAAGAAATGAAACAACCCATTAAAGCATAGAAAAGCAGAGATTAACCCTCGTACCTTTTGCATCATGATTCAGCCAGTAAATGTAAGCGAAGAGCCCTCTAGTTTACAACCCCGAAACTTGACGAGCTACTCCGAGACAGTCAAGAATGGACCAACCCGTCTCTGTGGCAAAAGAGTGGGAAGATCTCCGAGTAGAGGCAAAACCCCTACCGAGCCAAGTTATAGCTGGTTGCCCAATAAATGAATAAAAGTTCAGCCCCGCTCAGCCCCACTCAAGACAGTTCTACTAATAAAGACAAAGAGCTCTGTGCGGGAGTTAATCAGAGGAGGTACAGCTCCCCTGATAAAGGACACAACCTTAACAGGAGATTTAAGAACATTTTTTAATTAAGGCTCTAAGTCTTGGTGGGCCTGAAAGCAGCCATCCAACCAGAAAGCGTTAAAGCTCCGACCTTAAAAAAGCCTATTATCCTTTTACTTATTCTTAAATCCCTTTAACCCATTGGGCCCCCCTATGCCCCCATAGAGGGGACTATGCTGAAACTAGTAACAAGAAGAACGAACTTCTCCCTGCACAAGTGTAAGTCGAATTGGACAAACCATCGACAATTAACGAACCCAACAAAAGAGGGTCCTATACCCCCGCCATCTAAAGCCAAGAAAATTATATTCACCCCTATCGTTATCCCCACACAGGAGTGCTGTTTTAAGGAAAGACTAAAAGAAAAAAAAGGAACTCGGCAAACTCAAACCCCGCCTGTTTACCAAAAACATCGCCTCTTGCATTAAAAGTATAAGAGGTCCCACCTGCCCTGTGACATAGTTTAACGGCCGCGGTATCCTAACCGTGCAAAGGTAGCGCAATCAATTGCCCTTTAAATGGGGGCCTGTATGAATGGTATAACGAGGGTTTAACTGTCTCTTTTTTCCAGTCAGTGAAACTGATCTGTCCGTGCAGAAGCGGACATTTTTATACAAGACGAGAAGACCCTATGGAGCTTTAGACACTAACCAACTGCCACAAACGACTCAACCAAAGAAGTTTCCTAGAATCAGTAGTTTATGGTAATGTGATCTTAGGTTGGGGCGACCGCGGGAGAAAACAAAGCTCCCAAGTAGACAGGGCTAAACCTGAAACCGAGAGCAACAGCTCTAAGTCGCAAAATTTTTGACTTCATGATCCGGCCCAAAGCCGATTAACGAACCAAGTTACCCTAGGGATAACAGCGCAATCCCCTCCCAGAGTCCCTATCGACAAGGGGGTTTACGACCTCGATGTTGGATCAGGACATCCTAATGGTGCAACCGCTATTAAGGGTTTGTTTGTTCAACAATTAAAGTCCTACGTGATCTGAGTTCAGACCGGAGTAATCCAGGTCGGTTTCTATCTGTAAAGTCATCACCCCTAGTACGAAAGGACCGGGGTAGATGGGGCCCATGCTAAGACCAAGCCCTTCACCTACCTTCTGAAAACAACTAAAGCAGCCAAAGGTGGACCATTTCTAAGTTCAAGAGAAGAACTAAATTAATTTGCTCGGGTGGCAGAGCCTGGTAAATGCAGAAAGCCTAAGCCTTTCCTGTCGGAGGTTCAAATCCTTCCCCCAGCTATGCTAAGCATTATTATAACCCACATTGTTAACCCCCTGGCCTACATCGTACCCGTCTTACTTGCGGTTGCATTTTTTACGCTAGTAGAACGAAAAGTATTAGGATACATGCAACTACGAAAAGGCCCTAACGTAGTTGGACCTTATGGACTTCTTCAACCAATCGCTGATGGAGTGAAACTATTTATTAAAGAACCAGTCCGACCCTCCACCTCATCACCCTTTTTATTCGTAGCAGCCCCCACCATAGCACTCACGCTAGCCCTTACACTCTGAGCCCCTCTCCCCATGCCAGGGGCCGTTACAGATCTTAGCCTAAGTATACTTTTTATTCTCGCCCTGTCAAGCCTGGCCGTTTACTCTATTTTAGGCTCAGGATGGGCTTCAAATTCTAAATACGCCTTAATTGGGGCCCTTCGAGCAGTCGCCCAAACCATTTCTTATGAAGTAGCATTAGGCCTAATCCTCCTCTCAACAATCGTTTTTACAGGAGGATTTTCACTAACTATATTTAGTACAACTCAAGAAAGCATTTGATTACTCGCTCCCGCATGACCCCTGGCAGCAATATGATACGTATCTACCCTCGCCGAAACCAATCGAGCGCCATTTGATTTAACCGAGGGTGAGTCCGAACTAGTATCTGGCTTCAATGTAGAATATGCAGGAGGACCCTTCGCACTGTTCTTCCTGGCCGAATATGCTAACATCCTGTTTATAAACACACTCTCCGCAATCCTCTTTATTGGGGCCACAAATCTACCTCTTCTACCAGAACTAACCACCGTCAATTTAATAATTAAAGCAGCCCTTTTATCAGGAATATTCCTTTGAGTACGAGCCTCGTACCCTCGATTTCGTTACGACCAACTAATACACCTAGTTTGAAAAAACTTCCTTCCCCTCACATTAGCCTTAATTATATGACACGCAGCCGTACCGCTTGCCACTGCAGGGCTCCCTCCTCAGCTATAATTGGAACTGTGCCTGAACGCCTAAGGGACACTTTGATAGAGTGAACCACGGGGGTTAAACTCCCCTCAGCTCCTTAGAAAAAAGGGAATTGAACCCTTCCCCTGAAGATCAAAACTTCAAGTGCTCCCTCTACACCATTTTCTAGTAAGGTCAGCTAAATAAGCTTTTGGGCCCATACCCCAAATATGTTGGTTAAAATCCTTCCCATACTAATGAACCCCTTAGTAATCACCGTCTTTCTTATTAGCCTAGGTTTAGGGACTACTCTCACATTTATGAGTTCCCACTGACTATTAGCTTGAATAGGATTAGAAATCAATACCCTCGCCATTGTCCCCCTTATAGCCCAAAAACACCATCCCCGGGCAGTAGAAGCAACAACAAAATACTTTCTTATCCAAGCCACAGCCGCGGCTATAATCCTATTTGCTGCAACCTCAAACGCTTGAATGTTTGGATTCTGAGACATTAATCAGGCCCAACATCCTATTGTTTCCTCCATTATTACAACAGCCCTCGCACTTAAAGTAGGGTTGGCACCCCTTCACCTCTGACTACCAGAAGTACTTCAAGGAATTACCTTAACCACAGGACTAATTCTTTCTACCTGACAAAAATTGGCCCCCCTCGCCCTAATTATACAAACGGCAAGTAACGCACACCCCTTTCTTCTTACATCCCTAGCATTATGCTCGACACTAGTAGGCGGTTGAGGCGGCCTAAATCAAACCCAGCTCCGTAAGATTTTAGCTTACTCATCAATTGCCCACCTAGGCTGAATAATTCTAGTTTCCCAAATAGCCCCTAAGATAACACTACTCGCCCTAATTACTTATATTGTAATAACATCCGCAGCCTTCCTTACCCTAACCAACGTTAACTCCACAAAAACAATTACATTAGCATCTACATGAACCAAAGCCCCAACACTTGCAGCCCTTACATGCCTGGTTCTTTTGTCACTAGGGGGCCTTCCACCCCTTACCGGATTTATGCCTAAATGACTTATTATTCAAGAGCTCGCTAATCAAGGACTTGCCAGCATCGCCACTATTATTGCACTAACCGCCCTTCTTAGCCTCTACTTCTACCTTCGCCTCACCTACGCAATAACACTAACCCTGTCCCCCCAAACCGCAAACGCAACCACCCCTTGACGGATCCAGACAAAACAACCAACCCTGGCACTCGCCTTTACAATTATTTTAGCCACATGTCTATTACCCATCACACCGACCATTTTTACTATAATTACATAGGAACTTAGGATAGCATTTAGACCATAAGCCTTCAAAGCTTCAAGCAGGAGTGAAAATCTCCTAGTCCCTGTAAGACTTGCAGGACTTTATCCCACATCTTCTGAATGCAACTCAGACACTTTAATTAAGCTAAAGCCTTTCTAGACGGGAAGGCCTCGATCCTACAAACTCTTAGTTAACAGCTAAGCGCTCTAACCAGCGAGCATCCGCCTACTTTCCCCGCCGCGTCCGGGAAAGGCGGGGAAAGCCCCGGCAGGTGGTCACCTGCGTCTTCGGAGTTGCAACCCGATATGAACTTCACCACAGAGCTCTGGCAGGGAGAGGGCTTGAACCTCTGTGGTCGGAGCTACAATCCGCCGCCTGACACTCGGCCAACCTACCTGTGGCAATCACACGTTGATTTTTCTCAACTAATCACAAAGACATTGGTACCCTTTATTTAATTTTTGGTGCCTGAGCGGGAATAGTCGGGACAGCGCTCAGCCTTCTTATTCGAGCAGAGCTAAGCCAACCCGGCGCACTCTTAGGGGACGATCAGATTTATAACGTAATCGTGACTGCCCACGCATTTGTAATGATTTTCTTTATAGTTATACCAATTTTGATTGGAGGATTTGGAAACTGACTTGTTCCTCTAATGTTAGGTGCACCTGACATGGCATTCCCCCGAATAAATAACATAAGCTTCTGGCTCCTTCCCCCCTCTTTCCTTCTCCTACTTGCATCTTCTGGTGTTGAAGCTGGGGCAGGGACAGGATGAACTGTTTACCCGCCTTTAGCGGGTAATTTAGCTCACGCGGGAGCATCAGTAGACCTAACTATTTTCTCCCTTCATCTAGCAGGAATTTCTTCTATTCTAGGGGCTATCAATTTTATTACCACAATTATTAATATAAAACCACCTGCTATTTCACAATATCAAACCCCCCTATTCGTCTGAGCCGTGTTAATTACAGCAGTACTGTTACTTCTATCACTACCAGTCCTAGCCGCTGGAATTACAATGCTTCTCACCGACCGTAACCTTAATACCACATTCTTCGACCCCGCCGGAGGAGGAGACCCAATTCTTTACCAACATCTTTTCTGATTCTTTGGACACCCCGAAGTTTACATTTTAATTTTACCAGGATTCGGGATTATCTCGCACATTGTAGCTTACTATGCAGGTAAAAAAGAACCCTTCGGCTATATAGGCATGGTCTGAGCTATAATGGCCATTGGACTCCTGGGATTTATTGTATGAGCCCACCATATGTTTACAGTAGGAATGGATGTCGACACCCGGGCCTACTTCACCTCTGCAACAATGATTATTGCTATTCCTACGGGCGTTAAAGTTTTTAGCTGGCTCGCCACTCTGCACGGAGGAGCAATTAAATGAGAAACCCCAATACTCTGGGCGCTAGGCTTTATCTTTTTATTCACAGTTGGAGGCCTAACAGGAATTGTTCTAGCGAATTCTTCACTTGATATTGTTCTCCATGACACATATTATGTAGTAGCACACTTCCACTACGTCCTTTCTATGGGTGCTGTGTTTGCCATCGTGGCAGCATTCGTGCACTGATTCCCTCTATTTACAGGTTATACCCTGCACAGCACTTGAACAAAAATTCACTTTGGAGTAATGTTTTTAGGAGTCAACCTAACTTTCTTCCCACAACATTTCCTAGGGCTAGCCGGAATGCCCCGGCGATACTCTGACTATCCAGACGCTTATACTTTATGAAACACCGTATCCTCAATCGGATCTTTAATTTCACTTGTAGCAGTTATTATGTTCCTGTTTATTATTTGAGAAGCATTCGCTGCTAAACGAGAAGTAGCATCCGTAGAACTAACAATTACTAATGTAGAATGGTTGCACGGATGCCCTCCTCCATACCACACTTTTGAAGAACCAGCCTTTGTGCAGGTAAAATAGCGAGAAAGGAGGGAATCGAACCCCCGTGAGATGGTTTCAAGCCATCTACATTACCACTCTGACACTTTCTTTATACGAGGCGCTAGTAAAATATTACCTTGCCTTGTCGAGGCAAAATTGTGGGTTAGACCCCCACGCGCCTTACAGAGCTAATGGCACATCCCTCTCAATTAGGATTGCAAGACGCGGCCTCCCCTGTTATAGAAGAATTAATCCACTTCCACGACCACGCATTAATAATCGTATTTTTAATTAGCACCCTAGTTCTTTACACAATCGTGGCTATGGTATCAATTAAATTGACTAATAAATATATTTTGGACTCACAAGAAATCGAGATTGTATGAACAATTCTTCCAGCTGTAATTCTTATTATAATTGCACTTCCCTCACTACGAATTTTGTATCTTATAGATGAGATCAATGACCCCCACCTGACTATCAAAGCTATAGGTCACCAATGATACTGAAGCTACGAATATACAGATTATGAAGACCTTGGATTTGACTCTTATATAATCCCCACACAAGACTTAACCCCAGGACAATTCCGACTCTTAGAAACAGACCATCGTATAGTTGTTCCGATAGAATCCCCAGTCCGTGTCCTAGTATCAGCCGAAGATGTCCTTCACTCCTGAGCAGTCCCTGCCCTAGGAGTTAAAATAGACGCGGTACCAGGTCGTCTTAATCAAACTGCCTTCATTACCTCTCGCCCCGGAGTATTCTACGGACAATGCTCTGAAATTTGCGGAGCAAATCACAGCTTTATGCCTATCGTAGTAGAAGCCGTCCCCTTAGAACACTTCGAAAACTGATCGTCACTTATAATTCAAGACGCCTCACTAGGAAGCTAAAAAGGACCTAGCGTCAGCCTTTTAAGCTGAAGTTTGGTGACTCCGCCCCACCCCTAGTGGCATGCCTCAATTAAATCCTGCCCCTTGATTCATAATTTTAATCTTATCATGACTAACGTTCCTAATTGTCATTCCACCAAAAATCTTGGCCCATGAATTTACAAATGAGCCAACAGTTATAGGAGCTGAAAAACCTAAACCCGAATCCTGAAACTGACCATGATACTAAGCTTCTTCGATCAATTTGCAAGCCCCACCTACTTAGGAGTTCCCCTTATTGCGTTAGCAATTATTCTTCCATGAATTCTTTACCCCACACCAACTTCACGATGAATAAATAACCGTCTTCTAACCCTTCAAGGATGATTTATTAACCGCCTCAGCCAACAAATTTTCTTACCTATCAACCCAGGAGGACACAAATGAGCGGTTTTATTAGCATCTTTAATGGTCTTCCTCATTACAATAAACATATTAGGACTTCTCCCATATACATTTACACCAACAACTCAACTTTCTCTCAATATAGCATTCGCCGTTCCCCTTTGACTAGCAACTGTTATTATCGGTATGCGAAACCAACCTACCGCAGCACTAGGGCACCTTCTTCCAGAAGGTACACCAACCCCGCTTATTCCAGTTTTGATTATTATCGAGACCATTAGCCTGTTTATTCGACCTTTAGCCCTCGGGGTTCGACTAACCGCAAATCTTACAGCAGGACATCTGCTTATTCAACTAATTGCAACAGCAGCATTTGTTCTGCTTCCCTTAATGCCAGCCGTAGCTATCTTAACTGCCACTGTCCTTTTCCTCCTAACCCTGCTGGAAGTTGCCGTTGCTATAATTCAAGCCTACGTCTTTGTCCTTCTTCTAAGCCTTTATTTACAAGAAAACGTCTAATGGCCCACCAAGCACACGCATTTCATATAGTAGACCCAAGCCCTTGACCCCTTACCGGCGCAGTAGGTGCCCTTTTACTGACATCCGGAACCGCAATTTGATTTCATTTCAACTCGACTATTCTCGCAACCTTAGGATTTATTCTTACTATTCTAACTATATTCCAATGATGGCGAGATATCATTCGGGAAGGCACATTCCAAGGCCACCACACCCCTCCAGTTCAAAAAGGCCTTCGCTTCGGAATAATCCTTTTTATTACATCAGAAGTCTTCTTTTTCGCAGGGTTCTTCTGGGCCTTTTACCACTCAAGCCTGGCACCCACCCCTGAACTAGGAGGTTGCTGGCCCCCCACAGGAATCACGACCCTTGACCCATTTGAGGTCCCTCTTCTTAACACAGCAGTTCTTCTGGCATCCGGGGTGACTGTAACATGAGCACATCACAGCCTTATAGAAGGTGACCGTAAACAAGCAATTCACTCACTTACCCTAACTATTCTCTTAGGATTTTATTTTACCTTCTTACAAGGTATGGAATACTACGAAGCCCCTTTTACTATTGCAGACGGAGTGTATGGATCAACATTCTTCGTAGCAACAGGATTCCACGGACTTCACGTAATTATTGGATCTACATTCTTAGCTGTCTGCCTTTTACGCCAAGTGCAATACCACTTCACATCTAATCACCACTTTGGCTTTGAAGCCGCTGCCTGATACTGACATTTCGTTGATGTAGTGTGACTATTCTTATATGTCTCTATCTACTGATGAGGATCATAATCTTTCTAGTATAAAAGACAATACGGATGGCTTCCAACCACTTAATCTTAGTTAAAACCTAAGGAAAGATAATGAACCTAATTACAACAGTACTTTTAATCGCAACTGCCCTCTCACTAGTCCTAATAGCAGTCTCTTTTTGATTACCTCAAATAAGCCCGGATGCAGAAAAGCTCTCCCCCTATGAATGCGGATTTGATCCCCTAGGCTCCGCTCGCCTCCCATTTTCTCTACGATTCTTTTTAGTCGCAATTCTATTTCTTCTATTCGACCTGGAAATTGCACTCCTCTTACCCCTCCCATGAGGAAATCAACTCCTAGACCCTAAAATGACCCTTATCTGAGTTATTGCAGTTGTTGGAATTCTAACCCTAGGACTAATTTACGAATGACTCCAAGGAGGTCTAGAATGAGCTGAATAGAGTGTTAGTCCAAAAAAGACTTCTAATTTCGGCTTAGAAAATTATGGTTAAAATCCATAACCCTCTTATGAGCCCAACACAATTCAGTTTCACCGCAGCCTTTATCTTGGGGCTTATAGGAGTAGCATTTCACCGGACACACCTACTGTCTGCCCTCTTATGTCTGGAAGGAATAATACTATCACTATTTATAGCCCTCTCAATCTGATCCCTCCACATCGGAACAATAAATTTTACACCAGCACCTATGATGCTACTTGCTTTTTCAGCATGTGAAGCAAGCGCAGGCCTGGCCCTTCTAGTAGCTACAGCCCGAACTCACGGGACCGACCGACTACAAAACCTTAACCTCCTCCAATGCTAAAAATCCTTATCCCCACCCTAATACTATTCCCTACAATCTGACTGACCCCTAAGAAATGACTCTGAACCGCCACAGTATCCCACAGCCTTATTATTGCCCTCCTCAGCTTCAGCTGACTTAATTGATCGTCAGAAACAGCATGATGTTCTTCAAACAGCTATATGGCCATCGATCCCTTGTCTTCTCCCCTTCTAGTCTTAACATGCTGACTTCTCCCCTTGATAATCCTAGCCAGCCAAAACCACACTCAAACAGAACCAGTTTCTCGACAACGATTATATATTACCCTATTAACCTCATTACAAGCTTTCCTAATTTTAGCCTTCGGTGCAACCGAAGTAATTATATTTTATATTATGTTTGAAGCCACACTAGTACCCACCCTCATTATTATTACACGGTGAGGGAATCAGGCAGAACGATTAAACGCGGGCACATATTTTCTGTTTTATACCCTAGCAGGATCTCTCCCCCTCCTAGTCGCCCTTCTGGCGCTCCAAGCCTCAACAGGAAGCCTCTCTATAATTACACTAACCTTCCACCAACCCTTCTCCCTTATCTGCTGAGCGGACAAACTATGATGAGCCGCCTGCCTTCTTGCATTTCTCGTTAAAATACCTCTTTATGGCGTTCACCTTTGACTCCCTAAAGCCCACGTAGAAGCCCCCATCGCCGGTTCTATAGTCCTAGCTGCAGTACTACTAAAACTAGGAGGGTACGGAATAATTCGCATCACCCCAATCTTAGACCCCCTTACAAAAGAAATAGCCTACCCTTTTATTGTTCTTGCCCTCTGGGGAATTGTAATAACTGGGACAATCTGCTTACGACAAACAGACCTTAAGTCCCTAATCGCATACTCTTCCGTTAGTCACATGGGACTCGTAGCAAGTGGAATCTTAACCCAAACACCATGAGGTATGACAGGCGCTATTATTTTGATAATCGCACACGGCCTAACCTCCTCAGCTCTCTTCTGCCTAGCCAATACAAGCTATGAACGAACTCACAGCCGAACTATAGCCCTCGCACGAGGAATACAGACACTCTTTCCACTAACAACAACATGATGGTTTATCGCTAACCTAGCCAACCTAGCCCTTCCTCCCCTCCCCAATCTTATGGGAGAAATAAAAATTATTACTACAATATTCAATTGATCGCCCTGATCCATTGTCTTAACAGGACTAGGAACATTAATTACCGCAAGCTACTCACTGTACATATTCCTAATAACTCAACGAGGACAAACCCCCACCCATATTACCGCACTACCACCCTACCACACCCGAGAACACCTCCTAATTTTACTCCACCTCATCCCCATTATTTTGCTGACAATCAAGCCAGAACTCATGTGAGGTTGACTTTACTGCAGGCGTAGTTTCATAAAAACGTTGGATTGTGATTCCGAAAAAAGGGGTTAAAACCCCCTCACCCGCCGGAGAGAGGCCTGCGGCACAAGGGACTGCTAATCTCTTCCTCCACAGTTAAAATCTGTGGCTCACTCGGCTCATGAAGGATAATAGTCATCCGCTGGTCTTAGGAACCAAAAACTCTTGGTGCAAATCCAAGCAGGAGCTATGCAAACCCCACTTGTGTTAACTACATCACTAATGCTAATTTTTATTTTATTAGCATACCCACTCATAACAACAATCAATCCTGACCCCTTAAAAAACACCTGGGCTGTTACCCACGTAAAAACTGCAGTGAGTATTGCATTTTTAGTCAGCCTCTTGCCCTTATTTATTTTTCTTGACCAAGGCCTTGAAGTAGTCGTAACTAGCTGACACTGGATAAACACATCTACATTTAACATCAACATTAGCCTAAAATTTGACTTCTACTCGATCATCTTCACCCCAATTGCCCTTTATGTAACATGGTCAATTCTAGAATTTGCTGCGTGATATATACATGAAGATCCAAACATAAATCGATTCTTTAAATATCTCCTCACATTTCTAATCGCCATAATCATCTTGGTCACAGCTAACAACATGTTTCAAATTTTTATTGGATGGGAAGGGGTAGGTATTATATCTTTTCTTCTAATCGGCTGATGATACGGGCGAGCTGATGCTAATACTGCCGCCCTCCAAGCTGTAATCTACAATCGTGTGGGTGACATTGGCCTTATCATAACTATAGCGTGATTTGCTACCAAAATTAATTCATGAGAAATACAACAAATCTTTTCTCTTTCCCAAAATATAGATACTACCCTCCCCGCACTCGGACTAATCATTGCTGCGACAGGGAAGTCCGCACAGTTTGGACTACACCCCTGACTGCCCTCCGCAATGGAAGGCCCAACGCCAGTCTCTGCCCTACTTCATTCAAGCACTATAGTCGTTGCAGGAATTTTTCTTCTTATCCGACTTAATCCATTTATAGCATCTAATCAAACAAGCTTAACCATTTGCCTTTGTTTGGGGGCTCTAACTACACTATTTACTGCTACATGCGCCCTCACCCAAAACGACATTAAAAAAATCGTAGCTTTTTCAACATCAAGTCAACTCGGCCTGATGATAGTAACAATTGGCCTTAACCAACCCCAACTTGCTTTCCTTCACATCTGTACACACGCATTCTTTAAAGCTATACTCTTCCTGTGCTCGGGGTCAATTATTCACAGCCTCAATGATGAACAAGATATCCGCAAGATGGGGGGACTTCACAATCTAGCACCATTTACCTCAACCTGCACAACAATCGGAAGCCTTGCCCTAACAGGAACCCCATTTTTAGCCGGCTTCTTCTCTAAAGACGCTATCATTGAAGCACTAAACACCTCTTATTTAAACGCCTGGGCCCTAACCCTAACACTCATTGCAACCTCATTTACAGCCGTATATAGCCTCCGAGTCATTTTCTTCGTATCCATAGGGACCCCTCGATTTTTACCTCTTTCACCAATCAATGAAAATGACCCGCAAGTAATTAATCCCATCAAACGACTTGCCTGAGGAAGCATTATTGCAGGATTAATTTTAACCTCTAACATCACGCCCTCAAACACCCCTATTATAACTATGCCTCCTCTACTAAAGCTAGCCGCCCTAATTGTTACTATCATTGGACTTATTGTGGCCTTAGATTTGGCTAACCTAACCTCTAAACAATTAAAAACCACACCAATCATTAAAATTCATAACTTCTCTAATGCCTTAGGATATTTTCCCACCACCATTCACCGCCTGATCCCAAAGCTTAGCCTTATTCTCGGACAAACCCTAGCCAACCAAATAGCCGATCAAACGTGGCTTGAAGCCTCAGGCCCTAAAGGTCTATCAACCGCCCAAATGAAAATATCAACATTTACAAGTGATACCCAACAAGGTATGATCAAAGCCTACCTAACCACCTTCGTCATTACCCTTGCACTGTCAGTTTTACTAGTTTCTCTTTAAACAGCCCGCAGAGTTCCTCGACTCATTCCTCGAACCACTTCTAACACTACAAACAAGCTAAGTAAAAGAACCCCAGCGCAAATCACCAATAAACCACCCCCCGAAGAATATATCATCGCAACTCCCCCCACGTCATCACAGATAACAGATATCCCCTTATCAATATCTCGCACTGGTAAAACACCCTCATATCAACCAGTGCCCACATATCCAACTGACACACCAACACACATTAAATAAAAAGCCACATACTCAAGCACCGAAACATCTCACCAAGCTTCAGGGTGAGGCTCCGCTGCCAGAGCAGCTGAATAAGCAAAAACAACCAACATACCCCCTAAATAGATCAAAAACAGAACAAGGGCTAGAAAAGATGAACCGCACCCCGCTAAAATAGCACAACCAGCACCAGCAACAAGAACTAACCCCAACGCCGCATAATAAGGGGCCGGATTTGATGCTACTCCCACCAACCCTAGAACCAATAAAATTAACCATGAACTATATAAATAAGACATAATTTCTACTCGGACTCTAACCAAGACTAGTGACTTGAAAAACCACCGTTGTTATTCAACTATAGAAACCCTAATGGCAAGCCTACGAAAAACCCACCCCCTACTTAAAATTGCAAACGACGCAGTAGTTGATCTACCAGCACCATCCAACATCTCAGTATGATGAAACTTTGGGTCCCTCCTTGGCTTATGCTTAGCTACCCAGATCCTTACAGGGTTGTTCCTAGCCATACACTATACCTCAGACATTGCTACTGCATTCTCTTCCGTGGCTCACATCTGCCGAGATGTCAACTATGGCTGACTCATCCGAAACATGCATGCAAACGGAGCATCATTCTTCTTTATTTGCATCTATGCACACATCGCCCGAGGCCTTTACTATGGCTCATACCTTTATATAGAAACCTGAAACATTGGTGTAGTGCTTCTTCTCTTAGTTATAATGACAGCCTTCGTAGGGTACGTCCTTCCATGGGGCCAAATATCATTCTGAGGTGCCACTGTAATTACCAATCTTTTATCTGCCATCCCCTATGTGGGGAACGAACTCGTTCAATGAATCTGAGGGGGCTTCTCAGTAGACAACGCCACCCTTACACGATTCTTTGCCTTCCACTTCCTTTTCCCCTTCGTAATTGCCGGGGTTACTATCCTTCACCTTCTTTTCCTCCACGAAACCGGCTCTAACAATCCAGCAGGACTAAACTCTGACGCCGATAAAATCTCATTTCACCCGTACTTCTCTTATAAGGACCTTTTAGGGTTTGCAGTTATACTTTTGGCACTTACGTCACTAGCCTTATTCTCTCCTAACCTACTAGGAGACCCTGACAACTTCACCCCTGCCAATCCTCTAGTCACCCCGCCCCACATCAAACCTGAATGATACTTCTTATTTGCCTATGCCATCCTTCGCTCAATCCCAAACAAGCTCGGAGGGGTTCTGGCACTATTATTTTCTATCCTAGTTCTAATAGTTGTCCCTATTCTTCACACCTCTAAGCAACGGGGCAATACCTTCCGCCCAATTACCCAATTCCTGTTCTGAACACTAGTCGCAGACGTTATTATCCTAACCTGAATTGGAGGGATACCAGTAGAACATCCATTTATTATTATTGGACAAGTAGCATCACTTCTCTATTTTACGCTCTTCCTCGTACTCGCACCTCTAGCAGGATGATTAGAAAACAAAGCCCTAAACTGAAACTGTCTCAGTAGCTTAATGTCAAAGCGCCGGTCTTGTAATCCGGAAACGGAGGTTAAAATCCTCCCCGAGGCCCAAAGGGAAGAGGCTCGAACTCCCGCCACTAGCTCCCAAAGCTAGCATTCTAAATTTAAACTACCCTCTGACGAAACAAAATAATTAGCTAATACATTTTTCTGTGCTTGAAAGCAGGACCGTATTTAATTTATAAATCATGGTGCGTGTTCATGGCGTGTACAAATACACGCTGTGATATAAATATACATTATGTATAATATTACATATATTATGGTGTAAATACATATTATGTATAATATTACATATATTATGGTGTAAATACATATTATGTATGATATTACATACATTATGGTGTAAATACATAATATGCATAATTTTACATAATATATGGTTTAAATAAATACCTTAAGAATTACTATACTGAATCTAAGTAATTTAAAATAAGAATAAAAGAAAATGTTAAAAAACTAAACAAGTAACAATTAAACTAAGGTTTACATAAAGCATATGGACAAATCGCAGGATAAAATTAAAGGCAACCAGGAAATAGAAGTCTCCCATAACTGCAATAAAACATTTTCCATGCAAGGCCCAACACTTCTTGCACCCAACTTATTTAATGTAGTAAAGTCCCACCATCCAGCTTCATCCTAATGTGGATCATGAATGATAGGGTCAGGGACAATAATTGTGGGGGTAGCACAGAATGAACTATTACTGGCCTCTGGTTCCTACTTCAGGGCCCCACTTTCCGTATTACCCCCAAATTGCGCGTTTGCGCATAAGTTAATGCATGAAAATCGATCCTACTTTACCCACCATGCCGAGCGTTCACTCTACGGGGCATTTGGTATTTTTTTTTCGGCTTACTTTCACTTGGCATTTGACGGGGTCCCTCCTAATGCTGATATCTTAAGGTTGAACATTTTCCTTGCTTGCAAGTTCTAGTAGTCCAATACTTCATCAACATTGACAGAAGAATTGCATAAGTGATATCAGGAGCATAAAGTTTACTTCTTTACTCCTAATTATCCTACCTTTGTGCCCCCCTTTGCCTAAGAAATTTGGACGTTTTCGCGCGTATAAACCCCCTTTCCCCCTACGACCCAGACAAGTCTATTTTTCTCTGTCAAACCCCGAAACCAGGAAAGACCGGACTGGCGTAGTTTAGCAAGTTTCGTTAGTGTGCTAGTCTTATAGTGTTGCAAAAATGAAATTTCGTTTA